TTAATATGAATGTTCTACCATGTTCCATCAACACACTAAAGGGGCTATACGATATATCCGGTGTGGAGGTAGGCCAACATTTCTATTGGCAAATCGGAGGTTTCCAGGTACATGCCCAAGTACTTATTACTTCTTGGGTTGTAATGGCTATCTTACTAGGTTCAGCCGCTATAGCTGTTCGAAATCCACAAACCATTCCTACTGATGGTCAGAATTTCTTCGAATATGTCCTTGAATTCATTCGGGACTTGAGTAAAACTCAAATTGGAGAAGAATATGGTCCTTGGGTGCCCTTTATTGGGACTATGTTCTTATTTATTTTTGTTTCTAACTGGTCAGGGGCTCTTTTACCTCGGAAAATCTTACAGTTACCCCACGGGGAGTTAGCCGCACCCACGAATGATATAAATACTACTGTTGCTTTAGCTTTACCGACGTCAATGGCATATTTCTATGCGGGTCTTACAAAAAAGGGATTGGGTTATTTCGGTAAATACATTCAACCAACTCCAATCCTTTTACCTATTAACATCCTAGAAGATTTTACAAAACCCCTATCACTAAGTTTTCGACTTTTTGGTAATATATTGGCTGATGAATTGGTAGTTGTTGTTCTTGTTTCTTTAGTACCTTCAGTAGTTCCTATACCTGTCATGTTCCTTGGATTATTTACAAGTGGTATTCAAGCTCTTATTTTTGCAACTTTAGCTGCGGCTTATATAGGTGAATCCATGGAGGGTCATCATTGACTAGCTTTCAAACAAAATCTTTTTTTAGCTTTTCCCAACACAGTGTATGGACGGTTCGGATAAACTATTTTGGAACAGAAAATAGATACAAATAGAGTATATACGATCTAGAGTAGTAGTAAAAAAGATTACGATATTTTGGAATTGTAAAAAAAAAAAGGAAAGAGATTCAAAAAAAAAAAAAAAAAAAAGTTAGGGGGTCAACCTAAGTATATGTAATGGCTATAAACCAATTCTTATGCATGTTTCAAAGAAAAATTCCAGAATCCGAGTGAATAGAAAATCCAAATGTTTGGTTTACGGTATGGAAGAAAGACATGTATATGTGATATTAGATATTTACTAGTTATATAGAAACAATTCATATTTTATTTCTTTTCTTACCTACCACACCGTGAATTTAGATGGGGGTTTCCATATAAGTCTTTCTGTTTCGTCTGGAACGAATGAATAAACAGACGAAATTGGGCATGGCATATAGAAGAGAAAGCGTGAAGAATTGAAATAATGGAATTGAAAAAATGGCTCGGAATAAAGAAATAAAAGAATTAGAGCCTTATGGATTGATAAAGACTCCATGGATAGGAATATAAAATGAAATATCGAAGTAGTTCTGATGATTTAACAATCTCATTACTTTAATTCGTAGGTCTTAGTTATTTCGACCGGATCGACTTTAGTAATGGAAGGAATAATAAGTCAGAATTCATTGGTTGATTGTATCATTAACCATTTCTTTATTTTTGTGAGGAGCTTACCATGAATCCACTGATTTCTGCCGCTTCCGTTATTGCTGCTGGATTGGCCGTAGGGCTGGCTTCTATTGGACCTGGAGTTGGTCAAGGTACTGCTGCAGGACAAGCCGTAGAAGGTATCGCGAGACAACCAGAGGCAGAGGGTAAAATACGAGGTACTTTATTGCTAAGTCTGGCTTTTATGGAAGCTTTAACAATTTATGGCCTGGTCGTGGCATTAGCACTTTTATTTGCAAATCCTTTTGTTTAGGTTAATCCTAGAAATGTGAAAGTTTTTTTTTTTTTTTCTTTTTCTTATTGTATTACCTGGGTTTTGTCGCTTGCTTTTTCAAATTATATCAAGATTTAACTCCTACAATAAAATAATTTTCAATTACTCGTTGAGACAATACTCCCCATGGGAAGGACTAATTTGAGGATCAGGAATTGGCAGATCCACTCGCTTTCTTCCTTCCCGCTCTTAGTCCAACGGAAACCCTTTTGTTTTTAGGTTAGGAAGCCTTGCAACAAATGCGGTATTTAGCAATTGACATGAGACCTGGAACCTAATACTAAACTACTTAAGTTTCATTTAAGTATTTTCTTTCTGATTGGGAACTTGAATTGAAATAAAGAAATCAATTGAGAAATAAGGAAATTAATAAAAAAAAAGGGGTAAGGTAATACAAAAAGAGCTATATTCCATTTTGTTAGTCCTATCTATAAGAGGAGATCATATGAAAAATGTAACGGATTCCTTCGTTTCCTTGGGTCACTGGCCATCCGCCGGGGGTTTTGGATTTAATACCGATATTTTAGCAACAAATCCAATAAATCTAAGTGTAGTACTGGGTGTATTGATCTTTTTTGGAAAGGGAGTGTGTGCGAGTTGTTTATTTCAATAATAGGCTGGATCCAACCAACTGCACTTTAATTTGATTTATTTTTTCTTCATAACTAGGAAAGAAAGGTGCACGATCTCACGAATTACTTCTGAATCAATTTTGAAATCATATG